GCTAACGTAGCTTAAATAAAGCATAACGCTGAAGATGTTAGGATGGACCCTAGAAAGTCCCGTGAGCACAAAAGTTTGGTCCTGACTTTAATGTCAGCTTTAACCCAATTTACACATGCAAGTCTCCGCACCCCTGTGAGGATGCCCTCAATCCCCCTTCCGGGGACGAGGAGCTGGTATCAGGCACAATGAACTTGGCCCAGGACACCTTGCTTAGCCACACCCCCAAGGGTATTCAGCAGTGATAGATCTTAAGCTATAAGTGAAAACTTGACTTAGTCAGGGTTAAGAGGGCCGGTAAAACTCGTGCCAGCCACCGCGGTTATACGAGAGGCCCTAGTTGACACATTCCGGCGTAAAGAGTGGTTATGGGAATTAAAAACTAGAGCTGAAGACTCCTAGGGCCGTTATACGTTTTCCAGGGGTTCGAAACACTAAAACGAAAGTAGCTCTATCCTTACCTACCAGACTCCACGACAGCTGAGACACAAACTGGGATTAGATACCCCACTATGCTCAGTCGTAAACTTAGATATGATTTTACAACAAATATCCGCCTGGGGACTACAAGCACTAGCTTAAAACCCAAAGGACTTGGCGGTGCTTCAGACCCCCCTAGAGGAGCCTGTTCTAGAACCGATAACCCCCGTTAAACCTCACCACTCCTTGCCCCGCCCCGCCTATATACCACCGTCGCCAGCTTACCCTATGAAGGCACAACAGTAAGCAGGATGGGAAAATCCCAAAACGTCAGGTCGAGGTGTAGCGTACGAAGTGGGAAGAAATGGGCTACATTATTTGAAGCAAATGATTACGGATGGTCACCTGAAATTAATAAACCTGAAGGTGGATTTAGCAGTAAAGAGGGAGCAGAGTGCCTTCTTGAAGCCGGCTCTGAAGCGCGCACACACCGCCCGTCACTCTCCCCGACAACGACATAATTTAGTAAATAACAAAATGATAGTAACAAGGGGAGGCAAGTCGTAACATGGTAAGTGTACCGGAAGGTGCACTTGGACTAACCAGGGTGTGGCCGAGATAGTTAAGCGACTCCCTTACACCGAGAAGACATCCATGCAAGTTGGATCACCCTGAGCCAAACAGCTAGCTCAAACAATAGAACTAAACAACAACCTATATTCCTCCACAAAACCTTAATAAACTTAACTAAACCATTCGACCACCCCAGTACCGGGCGACGGAAAAGGATAAAATGAAGCAATAGAAAAAGTACCGCAAGGGAAAGCTGAAAGAGGGATGAAACAGCGCACTTAAGCACAAAAAAGCAGAGACTACATCTCGTACCTTTTGCATCATGATCTAGCCAGTACCCTCAAGCAAAGAGACCTCTAGTTTGAAACCCCGAAACCAAGACGAGCTACTCCGGGACAGCCTGATGGGGCCAACCCGTCTCTGTAGCAAAAGAGTGGGAAGATCCCCGAGTAGAAGTGAAAGACCTATCGAGTCTGGTTATAGCTGGTTGCCTAAGAAATGAATAGAAGTTCAGCCTCGACACACCCCCCGCCAAATTTAAGTCTACCAAGGCATAACAAGGCAAGCAGGGATTTGCACGAGAGTTAGTTGAGGGAGGTACAGCTCCCTTAACAAAGGATACAACCTTGAACAGGAGATTAAAGAACAAATTTTAACAAGACAAAAGGTTTTAGTGGGCCTAAAAGCAGCCACCTATACAGAAAGCGTTAAAGCTCAGACCAACTATTCAAGTCTAAAATACCGTTAAAACCTCTAATATCCCCAATTATATTAGGCCCTCCTATGCCCACATAGGATAGATAATGCTAGAACGAGTAATAAGAAGAATGAACTTCTCCTTGCACACGTGTAAGTCGGATCGGACACACCACCGACAACTAACGAACCCAACAATAGAGGGCCTTACATCTCAGCCTCTCCGGCCAAGAAAACCATGTATTTACCCATCGTTACCCCTACACAGGAGTGCTAAACTAAGGAAAGACTAAAAGGATAAAAAGGAACTCGGCAAGCCTAAACCCCGCCTGTTTACCAAAAACATCGCCTTCTGAAATTTTTTATATAGGAGGTCCCGCCTGCCCTGTGACCAAGTGTTTAACGGCCGCGGTATTTTAACCGTGCGAAGGTAGCGCAATCAATTGTCTTTTAAATGGAGACCTGTATGAATGGCATAACGAGGGTTTAACTGTCTCTTTATCCCTGTCAATGAAACTGATCTGCCCGTGCAGAAGCGGGCATAAGAATACAAGACGAGAAGACCCTATGGAGCTTTAGACGCCCACCACCCATAACCCAGCAGGCCCTTTAAGGAGCCCTTAACATGATGGGCGTGGCACAAACGTCTTCGGTTGGGGCGACCGCGGGAGAGAAGAGAGCTCCCACGTGGATTGGGTTTATCCTAAAACCCAGAGCCGCACCTCTAAGTCACAAAACATTTGACCAGTAATGATCCGGCTTACTGCCGATCAACGGACCAAGTTACCCTAGGGATAACAGCGCAATCCCCTCCCAGAGTCCATATCGACGAGGGGGTTTACGACCTCGATGTTGGATCAGGACATCCTAATGGTGCAGCCGCTATTAAGGGTTCGTTTGTTCAACGATTAAAGTCCTACGTGATCTGAGTTCAGACCGGAGTAATCCAGGTCAGTTTCTATCTGTAATGTCATCCTTCCTAGTACGAAAGGACCGGAATGATGGGGCCCACGCTACAGGCGAGCCTCCCCCTTACCTGCTGAAGACAACTAAAGCAGATAAAAGGGGGCAACCTCCGACCCTAGACAAGGGTCTAGCTAGTGTGGCAGAGCATGGCAATTGCAGGAAGCCTAAGCCTTCCCTCCCAGGGGTTCAAATCCTCTCTCTAGCTATGCTCATCACCTTAGTTACCCACATTATCAACCCCCTTGCTTATATTGTCCCCGTCCTACTAGCGGTAGCCTTTTTAACATTAATTGAGCGAAAAGTGCTAGGCTATATGCAACTGCGTAAAGGGCCTAATGTAGTTGGCCCTTACGGACTCCTTCAGCCTATTGCAGACGGAGTTAAGTTGTTTATTAAAGAGCCGGTTCGACCCTCAACTTCCTCCCCTCTTCTCTTCCTGGCAACCCCTACACTTGCTCTTACGCTAGCCCTCGCCCTGTGGGCCCCACTCCCCCTCCCTCACCCCGTGACAGACTTAAACCTAGGAATACTGTTTATCCTTGCACTCTCCAGCCTGGGTGTATACTCCATTCTTGGCTCAGGATGAGCATCTAATTCCAAATATGCCCTAATTGGTGCACTACGGGCAGTAGCCCAAACCATTTCTTATGAGGTCGCCCTGGGCTTAATTCTGCTCTCTACAATTGTGTTTACAGGGGGGTTTACACTCTCAATATTTAGTACTACACAAGAAGCGATCTGACTCCTAGCCCCAGCCTGACCAATAGCAGCAATGTGATATATCTCCACCCTAGCAGAAACTAACCGGGCACCTTTTGATCTCACTGAGGGGGAATCCGAGCTAGTGTCGGGCTTTAACGTAGAATACGCAGGGGGGCCCTTCGCATTATTCTTTTTAGCTGAATATGCTAATATTTTATTCATAAACACCCTCTCGGCTATCCTATTTTTAGGTGCCTCCCACATACCTTCTCTCCCGGAATTAGTCACTGTAAACATCATAATTAAAGCCGCATTTCTCTCAGTGGTCTTTTTATGGGTTCGAGCCTCTTATCCACGATTCCGATATGACCAATTAATACACCTCGTATGAAAGAACTTCCTGCCCCTCACTCTTGCCTTCGTCATTTGACATGTCTCCCTTCCCGTCGGGGCCGCGGGACTCCCACCCCAACTATAACACTGGAGCTGTGCCTGAATGCCCAAGGACCACTTTGATAGAGTGAACCACGGGGGTTAGATTCCCCCCAGCTCCTTAGAAAAAAGGGACTTGAACCCTTCCTCTAGAGATCAAAACTCTAGGTGCTTCCTCTACACCACTTTCTAGTAAGGTCAGCTAATTTAAGCTTTCGGGCCCATACCCCGGATATGATGGTTAAAGTCCTTCCCGTACTAAAAAATGAGTCCTTACATCTTTTCCACCCTCTTAATAAGCTTAGGTCTGGGGACAACTTTAACCTTCTCCAGCTCCCACTGGTTCCTGGCATGAATGGGTCTAGAAATTAACACACTTGCCATCATTCCCCTTATAGCACGGCCACACCACCCCCGAGCCACAGAAGCAGCACTCAAATACTTTATTACGCAGGCCACAGCAGCAGCAATGATTCTCTTCGCTGCTACAATAAACGCCTGATTTCAAGGCCAATGAGAAATTTCGCAGATAACCCACCCGGTTGCCTCCGCTATTTTAACCATAGCACTTGCACTTAAACTTGGCCTTGCCCCCGTACACTTCTGGCTCCCAGAAGTCCTTCAAGGAGTTTCACTAGGTACTGGCCTTGTTTTATCCACCTGACAAAAATTAGCCCCATTTGCACTTATCCTACAGGTTTCAAACAACGCTAACCCCTATCTCCTTATAGCATTAGCCGTCTCCTCCACCCTAGTGGGAGGCTGAGCAGGATTAAATCAAACCCAACTACGAAAAATCCTAGCATACTCATCAATCGCCCATCTTGGTTGAATAATTTTAATTATTCAACTGGCACCGCAAATAACGATTATTGCCCTATCTACCTATATTGTAATAACAACAGCGGCATTCCTCACTCTTATATTCATGAACGTTACTAAAATCAATACCTTAGTTATAGGCTGAGTTAAAGCCCCCGCCCTAGCTGCATTAACATGTCTTAGCCTCCTTTCACTTGGCGGACTCCCCCCACTTACTGGATTCCTGCCGAAATGACTTATCTTACAAGAAATGTCCACTCAAGGATTTCTTATTGCTGCAACCATTGTAGCCCTCACTGCACTACTTAGTCTATTCTTCTACCTTCGACTTTCCTACGCCGTGGCCCTCACCTACTCCCCCCATGTCAACTACTCTACCCCCTCTTGACGGATCCAAGTCAAACAATCAGCCCTCCCCCTAGCCGTAACCGTTACGCTAGCATTATGCCTTCTCCCGATCTCCCCAACCATCCTAGCTTTCTTTAGCTAAGGGCTTAGGATAGTACTCAGACCATGGGCCTTCAAAGCCCCCAGCAGGAGTGAAAATCTCCTAGCCCTTGATAAGACTTGCGGGGGACTATCCCACAGCTCCTGGATGCAACCCAGGCACTTTAATTAAGCTAAAGCCTTTCTAGACGGGAAGGCCTCGATCCTACAAACTCTTAGTTAACAGCTAAGTGCCTTAACCAGCAAGCATCCGTCTACTTTCCCCGCCGCCTAAAAAAGGCGGGGAAAGCCCCGGCAGGCGGTTAGCCTACATCTTTGGGTTTGCAACCCAATATGAACTTCACTACAGAGCTTCTTGGTAAGAAGAGGACTTAAACCTCTGTTTTCGGAGCTACAATCCGCCGCCTAGGCCTTCGGCCACCCTACCTGTGGCAATCACACGTTGATTTTTCTCAACCAATCACAAAGATATTGGCACCCTTTACCTGGTATTTGGTGCTTGAGCAGGAATGGTCGGCACGGCCTTAAGCCTACTGATCCGGGCAGAACTTAGTCAGCCTGGGGCCTTGTTAGGTGATGATCAAATTTATAATGTAATGGTTACCGCACACGCCTTTGTTATGATTTTCTTCATAGTAATGCCAATCTTGATTGGCGGATTTGGAAACTGATTAGTTCCTCTTATGCTTGGAGCACCAGACATGGCATTCCCCCGAATAAACAATATGAGCTTCTGGCTCCTTCCCCCCTCCTTTCTTCTCCTGCTTGCCTCATCTGGGGTTGAAGCCGGAGCAGGGACTGGGTGAACTGTCTACCCCCCTCTAGCCGGCAATCTCGCTCATGCAGGGGCATCCGTCGACTTAACTATTTTCTCACTTCATCTAGCAGGGATTTCTTCGATTCTTGGGGCAATTAATTTTATTACCACAATTATTAATATGAAACCCCCCGCAGTTTCTCAGTATCAAACACCCCTATTTGTCTGATCAGTATTAATTACTGCCGTTCTTCTTCTATTATCACTCCCAGTGCTGGCTGCCGGAATTACTATGCTACTGACAGATCGAAATCTTAATACTACCTTCTTTGACCCAGCTGGAGGAGGAGATCCTATTCTTTACCAACACTTATTCTGATTCTTTGGCCACCCAGAAGTATATATTCTTATTCTTCCTGGCTTCGGAATAATCTCCCACATTGTAGCCTACTACGCTGGCAAAAAAGAACCATTCGGTTATATAGGAATGGTTTGAGCTATAATAGCAATCGGCCTATTAGGGTTCATCGTTTGAGCCCATCATATGTTTACAGTAGGTATGGACGTTGACACCCGAGCATACTTCACCTCAGCAACAATAATTATTGCCATTCCCACTGGTGTTAAAGTCTTTAGCTGACTCGCAACCCTACACGGGGGCTCAATTAAATGAGAAACCCCTATGTTGTGGGCCCTGGGATTTATCTTCCTATTCACCGTTGGAGGGCTAACAGGAATCGTATTAGCCAACTCATCACTAGATATTGTCCTACATGATACGTACTATGTAGTTGCACACTTCCACTATGTCCTATCTATGGGGGCTGTATTTGCAATCATGGCTGCCTTCATGCACTGATTCCCCCTATTTTCAGGATACACTCTTCACAGCACTTGATCAAAAATTCACTTTGGGGTTATGTTCGTAGGAGTAAACCTCACTTTCTTCCCCCAACACTTCCTAGGTCTAGCAGGAATGCCTCGTCGGTACTCCGACTACCCAGACGCCTACACTCTCTGAAATACTGTCTCCTCAATCGGATCACTTGTCTCTTTAGTAGCAGTAATTATATTCCTATTTATTCTTTGAGAAGCATTTGCTGCCAAACGAGAAGTTGCATCAGTAGAGCTCACTATAACTAATGTAGAATGACTTCACGGCTGCCCCCCTCCATACCACACTTTTGAGGAGCCAGCTTTTGTTCAAGTACAAGCAAAATAACGAGAAAGGGAGGAATCGAACCCCCGTGAGATGGTTTCAAGCCAACTACATGGCCACTCTGTCACTTTCTTAAATGAGGCACTAGTAAAACATATTACCTTGCCTTGTCGAGGCAAAATTGTGGGTTAAAACCCCACGTGCCTTAAGCCTATGGCTTATGGCACATCCATCTCAACTAGGATTGCAAGATGCGGCTTCCCCCGTAATAGAAGAACTCTTACATTTTCACGACCACGCACTAATAATTGTTTTCCTTATTAGTACCCTAGTCCTCTATATTATTGTAGCCATAGTATCAACTAAACTAACTAATAAGTACATTTTAGATTCCCAAGAAATTGAAATCGTATGAACTATTTTACCAGCCGTAATTCTTATCTTAATTGCACTCCCCTCCCTCCGAATTCTCTACCTTATGGACGAAATTAATGACCCTCACCTAACTATTAAGGCTATAGGCCACCAATGATACTGAAGTTATGAATACACAGATTACGAAGACCTTGGTTTCGATTCTTACATAGTCCCCACTCAAGACCTCACGCCAGGACAATTCCGACTCCTAGAGACAGACCACCGTATAGTAGTTCCAATAGAATCCCCAATCCGAGTCCTTGTATCAGCCGAAGATGTCCTCCACTCCTGGGCAGTACCAGCACTAGGTGTTAAAATGGACGCAGTTCCGGGACGTCTAAATCAAACTGCCTTTATTGCCTCCCGCCCCGGACTATTCTATGGACAATGTTCCGAAATTTGTGGAGCAAATCATAGTTTTATACCCATCGTAGTAGAAGCCGTACCTCTGGAGCACTTTGAAAACTGATCCTCTCTCATACTTGAAGACGCCTCACTAGGAAGCTAAATAGGAGCTAGCGTCAGCCTTTTAAGCTGAAGATTGGTGACTTCCAACCACCCTTAGTGACATGCCACAATTAAACCCGGCCCCATGATTTGCAATCCTTGTATTCTCTTGATTAATCTTCTTAACGGTTATTCCCCCTAAAGTATTAGCCCACACTTTCAACAATGAGCCCACAACAGTCGGTGCTGAGAAAGCTAAACCTGAACCCTGAAACTGACCATGATACTAAGCTTCTTTGATCAATTTATAAGCCCCAGCTTTCTAGGAATTCCCCTTATCGCCTTAGCAATTGCCCTTCCCTGAACACTTTATCCAACCCCAACCTCCCGATGATTAAATAACCGAGTCTTAACTCTTCAAGGGTGATTCGTTAACCGTTTTACACAACAAATCTTTCTCCCACTAAACCCGGGGGGCCATAAATGAGCAGCTCTCCTAGCATCGTTAATAATCTTCCTCTTAACAATCAATATGCTAGGCCTTCTTCCGTATACATTCACACCCACAACCCAACTTTCCCTAAACATGGGGCTCGCAGTCCCACTATGACTCGCAACAGTTATTATTGGACTTCGTAATCAACCAACTGCAGCCCTAGGACACCTTCTCCCAGAAGGAACCCCCGTCCCATTAATTCCAGTTCTAATTATTATCGAAACTATTAGCCTTTTTATTCGACCCTTGGCTCTAGGAGTCCGACTTACTGCTAATCTCACCGCAGGTCACCTACTAATTCAGCTAATCGCCACAGCAGTCTTTGTATTAATGCCAATAATACCGACAGTTGCCATTTTAACAGCCACAGTCTTATTTCTCCTTACTCTCTTAGAAGTTGCTGTAGCAATAATTCAAGCGTACGTCTTTGTTCTTCTTCTAAGTCTCTATTTACAAGAAAACGTCTAATGGCCCATCAAGCACACGCATACCACATGGTCGACCCTAGCCCTTGACCCCTTACCGGGGCCGTCGGCGCACTACTACTGACGTCCGGCACAGCAGTCTGATTTCATTTTCACTCAATTACTTTAATAACCCTAGGAACTTTACTTACCCTTCTAACAATATACCAGTGATGGCGAGACATTGTACGAGAAGGAACATTCCAAGGACATCATACCCCGCCCGTTCAAAAGGGATTACGTTATGGAATAATCCTGTTTATTACATCGGAAGTTTTCTTTTTTGCGGGATTTTTCTGAGCCTTTTACCACTCAAGCCTTGCCCCTACACCAGAATTAGGTGGATGCTGACCCCCCACAGGAATTACCACCTTAGACCCATTCGAAGTCCCCCTCCTTAATACAGCAGTTCTTCTGGCCTCAGGGGTCACAGTTACATGGGCCCACCACAGCATTATGGAGGGAGAACGAAAACAAGCTATCCAATCATTAACTTTAACAATTTTATTAGGGTTCTACTTTACCTTCCTCCAAGGAATAGAATACTACGAGGCCCCTTTTACTATTGCCGACGGAGTTTACGGTTCTACCTTCTTTGTGGCAACAGGATTCCACGGACTCCATGTCATTATTGGCTCTACATTCCTGGCCGTCTGCCTTATCCGTCAAGTGCTCTATCACTTTACCTCAAGCCATCATTTTGGATTTGAAGCTGCCGCTTGATACTGGCACTTTGTCGACGTAGTATGATTATTCCTTTACGTCTCTATCTATTGATGAGGATCATAATCTTTCTAGTACAAAGTCAGTATAGATGGCTTCCACCCATTCGATCTTGGTTAAAATCCAAGGAAAGATAATGAGTTTAATTTTTACAATTCTAGTTATTACATCAGCACTTTCGGTTATTTTAGTATTAGTATCATTCTGACTCCCCCAGATAACCCCTGACGCAGAAAAACTCTCCCCTTACGAATGCGGCTTTGACCCCTTAGGTTCTGCCCGTTTACCGTTTTCCATACGCTTTTTTCTCGTAGCAATTTTATTTCTGCTCTTTGACCTGGAAATTGCTCTACTCCTCCCACTCCCCTGGGCAAATCAACTCCCCACCCCCCTTCTCACTAACACGCTAGCCATCGTAGTACTCGTGCTATTGACAGCCGGTTTAGTATACGAATGACTACAAGGGGGACTTGAGTGGGCCGAATGGGGAATTAGTCCAACTTAAGACCTCTGATTTCGGCTCAGAAAATTGTGGTTAAAGTCCACGACTCCCTTATGACTCCTGTATATTTTAGCATCTGCACCACATTTATCTTTAGCTTAATAGGATTAACATTTCATCGGGCCCACCTTCTCTCAGCTTTACTCTGCCTTGAAGGTATAATACTATCACTTTTCTTTGCCCTGTCACTCTGAGCTATCCGAATAGGCGCAATAAATTTTGCTTGCATCCCCATGTTATTACTTGCTTTTTCTGCTTGTGAAGCTAGCACGGGATTAGCACTTCTTGTTGCCACAACTCGTACCCACGGCTCTGACCATCTTAAAACCCTTAATCTCCTGCAATGTTAATAGTCCTTATTCCAACCCTAATGCTATTCCCCACTATTTGACTAACCCCTAAAAAATGACTATGAACTTCCTCAATCTCACACAGCCTAGTTATTGCACTTCTTAGCCTTACTTGACTAAACTGGACAGCAGAAACAGGCTGAACCCTTTCGAACAACTATATAGCGATTGATCCGCTCTCTTCGCCCCTACTTGTTCTCACCTGCTGACTCCTTCCACTTATAATTCTGGCTAGCCAGAACCACACTCGACTGGAGCCCACCTCCCGCCAGCGTACATATATTAGCCTACTAGCCTCCCTGCAGAGCTTTCTTATCCTAGCATTTGGCGCCACGGAGATTATTATGTTTTACGTTATGTTTGAAGCTACCCTGGTCCCTACCCTAATTATTATTACCCGCTGGGGAAACCAAGCAGAACGACTAAACGCAGGAACATACTTTTTATTTTATACACTAGCAGGATCCCTCCCTCTTCTAGTTGCTCTCCTAGCGCTACAGTCCTCAACAGGGAGCTTATCTATACTAACACTTAACTTTAACCAACCTCTTACCCTAATCTCCTGAGGCGACAAGATCTGATGAGCGGGCTGCTTACTTGCATTTTTAGTAAAAATACCACTTTATGGAGTCCACCTCTGGCTTCCTAAAGCCCATGTCGAAGCGCCAATTGCCGGATCTATAGTCCTAGCTGCAGTCCTTTTAAAACTAGGTGGTTATGGAATAATTCGAATAACCACAATTCTAGACCCGCTAACTAAAGAGATAGCTTACCCCTTTATTACCTTGGCCCTCTGAGGCATTATTATAACAGGGTCCATCTGTTTACGTCAAACAGACCTGAAGTCATTGATCGCCTACTCTTCAGTTAGCCACATAGGCCTAGTAGCAAGTGGTATTCTTATTCAAACCCCATGAGGCCTTACTGGGGCAATCATTTTAATAATTGCCCACGGACTTGTATCATCTGCCTTATTCTGCCTAGCAAACACTAGCTACGAGCGAACCCATAGCCGAACCATACTTTTAGCCCGAGGAATACAAATACTCTTCCCACTTACAGCCACATGATGATTTATTGCAAACTTAGCCAACCTGGCACTTCCTCCCCTGCCCAATCTTATAGGAGAAGTAATGATTATTACAACCATGTTCAACTGATCCCCCTGAACCTTGATTCTTACCGGCCTAGGCACACTGATTACAGCGGGCTATTCCCTATACTTATTCCTGATAACACAACGAGGCCCCGTCCCCGCACACATTATTGGACTTACCCCCTACCACACACGAGAACATCTACTCATCGCCCTCCACCTAATTCCTGTTATTCTACTTATCCTTAAACCGGAGCTCATGTGAGGATGGTACTATTGCAGGTATAGTTTAACAAAAATGCTGGATTGTGATTCCAGAGATAAGGGTTAAACCCCCCTTACCCGCCTGAGAGAGGTCTGCAGCTAATAGAAACTGCTAATTTCTATGATCACAGTTGGAATCTGTGACTCACTCGGCTTTTGAAGGATAACAGTCATCCGTTGGTCTTAGGAACCAAAAACTCTTGGTGCAAATCCAAGCAAAAGCTATGCAAACCACACTTATACTCACATCCTCACTTACGCTTATCTTTGCTATCCTAGCATACCCTATTTTCACCACTATTAGTCCGACGCCAAAGACCCCTGATTGGGCAGTAACTCACGTCAAAACTGCAGTAAGCACCGCATTCGCAGTTAGTCTTCTCCCCTTATTTATCTTCCTCGACCAAGGAGTTGAAACAATCATTACGAGCTGACACTGAATAAACACAGGCACCTTTAATATTAACCTTAGCCTAAAATTTGACTACTACTCAATCGTCTTTACACCTATTGCCCTTTACGTAACTTGATCTATCCTTGAATTTGCCTCCTGGTATATACACGAAGACCCAAACATAAGCCGTTTCTTTAAATATCTCCTAATGTTTTTAATCGCGATAATCATTCTAGTTACAGCTAACAACATGTTTCAACTCTTTATTGGCTGAGAGGGTGTAGGAATTATGTCCTTCCTCCTAATCGGCTGATGATATGGCCGAGCTGACGCCAACACTGCTGCCTTGCAGGCCGTAATCTACAACCGGGTCGGAGATATTGGGCTAATCATAAGCATAGCCTGATTTGCCATAAACCTAAATTCCTGAGAAATGCAGCAAATTTTCTCCTTATCTCAAAACATTGATATAACCCTCCCACTTCTAGGCCTAATCATCGCCGCCACAGGAAAATCTGCCCAATTTGGACTCCACCCCTGACTCCCCTCCGCAATGGAAGGCCCTACCCCTGTTTCAGCCCTACTGCACTCTAGCACTATGGTTGTGGCTGGCATTTTTCTCCTGATCCGACTCCATCCTCTCACACAATCCAACCAAACAGCACTCACTATCTGCCTTTGCCTGGGGGCCCTTACCACACTCTTTACAGCTACATGTGCACTAACCCAGAACGATATTAAGAAAATCGTAGCATTCTCAACATCCAGCCAACTAGGTCTAATAATAGTTACCATTGGCCTCAACCAACCTCAACTGGCCTTTCTCCATATCTGCACCCACGCTTTCTTTAAAGCGATGTTATTCCTGTGCTCCGGGTCTATTATTCATAGNCTATACGACGAACAGGACATCCGGAAAATGGGCGGCCTCCACAATCTTGCACCATTTACATCTACCTGTCTTACTATTGGTAGCCTAGCCCTGACAGGCACCCCGTTCCTTGCCGGGTTCTTTTCTAAAGATGCAATCATTGAAGCCCTAAACACCTCTTCTCTAAACGCCTGAGCCCTTGTTCTCACCCTTATTGCAACCTCCTTTACTGCTGTCTACAGCCTGCGAGTAGTATTCTTTGTAACAATAGGCGTTCCACGATTCCAACCCCTCTCACCTATTAATGAAAATGACCCCGCAGTCATTAACCCCATCAAACGCCTAGCCTGGGGCAGCATTGTAGCAGGACTAATTTTAACCTCAAACACTATTCCCACTAAGACTCCAGTTATGACAATACCCCACTTACTTAAACTTGGAGCACTAATCGTAACAATTATGGGGCTTCTTACAGCCCTTGAGATAGCTACCTTAACTTCAAAGCAATTTAAACCTACCCCTTTAATTAAAATCCATAATTTTTCTAATATACTAGGATATTTTCCAGCAACAGTGCACCGTATAGCCCCTAAGTTGAACTTAATTTTAGGGCAAACTATGGCTAATCAACTTGTAGATCAAACATGATTCGAGGCGGTCGGACCCAAAGGATTGTCCTCAGCCCAACTTAAGATGGCCACTACCGCTAGCAATGCTCAACGGGGTATCATCAAAACTTACTTAATAATCTTTCTTATTACCCTAGCATTAGCAATTTTACTTGCCCTTTACTAGGGAGCCCGCAGACAACCACGCTTAGACCCCCGACTCAGCTCTAATACAACAACTAGGGCCAAAATCAGACCTACAACACTCACACCGAGGGCAAACCCCCCAACAAAGTATAATATGCCCGTCCCATCTGCATCCCCACGAGACACAAAAAACTCCTTGAAACTAGTTAATACCCCCACACCAAACTCATATCATGAACCTCAGAACCACATTACCCCTACTGCTGCTAATCCCACAAAAAATACTACAAACTCAAAAGCAGTATCATCAGCTAAAGTCTCAGGATCTGAATCAGCTGCTAAGGCAGTAGCATACCCAAATACAACTAACATTCCCCCTAAATAAATTAAAAAGAAAACTAAGGACAAGAAAGGGGCCCCGAACACCGCCAAAAGAACACCACCAGAACCTGCAGCAATTACCAACGCCAAAGCTCCATAAAAGGGCGCAGGATTAGATGAAACTCCAATAATTGAGAGAACTAAAACAACTAACCATGTAATAATCATTAATTCTATTACCATCTATTTCTGCCCGGACTCTAACCGAGACTAATGACTTGAAAAACCACCGTCGTAATTCAACTACAGAAACCCTAATGGCCAGCCTACGAAAAACCCACCCACTCTTAAAAATCGCTAACGATGCCCTTGTTGACCTCCCCGCCCCCTCCAATATCTCAGCCTGATGAAACTTTGGCTCTCTCCTAGGGTTATGTCTTGCAACACAAATCCTTACAGGATTATTTTTAGCCATACACTACACCTCTGACATTGCAACAGCATTTTCCTCCGTCGCCCATATCTGCCGTGACGTAAATTACGGGTGATTAATCCGAAACATGCATGCAAACGGAGCATCTTTCTTCTTTATTTGCATTTACGCCCACATTGGCCGAGGACTTTACTACGGCTCTTACTTATACATGGAAACCTGAAACATTGGAGTTGTTCTCCTCCTCCTAGTCATGATGACTGCCTTCGTAGGCTATGTTCTGCCCTGAGGACAAATGTCATTCTGAGGGGCCACAGTCATTACCAACCTACTCTCTGCCATCCCGTATGTTGGGGGTGAATTAGTTCAATGAATTTGAGGCGGATTCTCTGTAGATAATGCCACCCTAACTCGATTCTTCGCCTTCCACTTCCTCTTTCCCTTCGTGATTGCTGGGGCAACAATCCTTCATCTCCTCTTCCTCCATGAAACAGGGTCAAATAATCCAGCAGGCCTAAACTCAGACGCTGATAAGATTTCATTCCACCCATACTTCACGTATAAAGATCTACTTGGCTTCCTCCTTATGCTCCTAGGACTTACATCCTTAGCCCTATTCTCCCCCAATCTTCTGGGAGACCCAGACAATTTTACACCTGCTAATCCGCTAGTTACCCCTCCCCATATTAAGCCAGAATGGTACTTCCTATTTGCCTACGCTATTTTACGATCAATTCCGAACAAACTAGGCGGCGTTCTTGCCCTGTTATTTTCTATTCTTGTCCTAATAGTAGTCCCCATCCTACACACCTCTAAACAACGAGGACTAACGTTCCGACCTATCACCCAATTTTTATTCTGAACTCTGGTAGCAGACGTTATTATTCTCACATGAATCGGGGGTATACCGGTAGAACACCCATACGTTATTATTGGACAAATCGCATCAGTCCTTTACTTCTCGTTGTTCCTAGTTCTATTGCCATTTGCAGGCTGGGCAGAGAATAAAGCCCTGAAATGAAGCTGCCTTAAAAGCTTAGCGTCAAGCGGTAGTCTTGTAAACTACAGACCGGGGGTTTAAATCCCCCTTAAGGCCCAGAGAAGGGAGATTTTAACTCTCACCTCTAACTCCCAAAGCTAGAATTCTAAACTAAACTATTCTCTGCCTCGCCTCCACATGCTCCTCTACTTTAAAGCATACTCATAACATTAGCTTTTAAGTCATCCCCCCCATCTTTTCTATCAACCTTCCCGCATCTTCCCTCATCAAGGGGGACAATTCTACTTTTATATATATTAACAAAAATAACTCTTTCAATTTTTCCAAAAATTGCCCCGCGAGCCCCCGTAAAATTAATTCTTAATACACTTGTATGTCCTTCTTACAGGTCTAGTCCTAAGTACACTAATATACCCCTATTATGTACTTAGTGTACTTACATCTCCTTAGAATTATGTACGCTATGCATTATCGTGCATATATATATGCACTAAATACATACTATGTATTATCATACATACACATATGTATTAGGTACATATTATGTATTATTATACATATACCTGTATAAGTACATACTATGCATTATCATACATTCACTATTATTGTTAATACAGTTAGTGTAACTCGGACATATCAATGTAAGAGTAAATAACTTTCCTTAAGTTCATTGTTTAATTCAACCAAAGAAATAATAACGACACTATCATTAGTTAAAACTAACAGGTAATATATAATATTAAGCTAGTTAAAGATCCTTTAATTGCTATCACAAGATTAATATTTTCCACTGAGTAAATAGGTTGATCAGCAAACTTTCCACCTTATGCATTTCTCGTGCTTAATCCATACTAATTGCCAATCCCACTGTTTATGTAATAAGAGACCACCATCTTAACTAAATAAATGCATATTATTCATGATGGGGGTCAGGGGCAAATATTGTGGGGGTAGCAAAGAATGAACTATTACTGGCATCTGGTTCCTATTTCAGGGCCATATTAAATCTTATTCCCCCCTCGACTACTTTTTTGAGCATAAGTTAATGGTGTCGTACTAATTATCCTTTACCCACCATGCCGGGCGTTCACTATTGCGCATCTGGTTCTTTTTCTGGTCTACCTTTCACCTTGCATTTGGCGATTCCCTCCTAATGTTATCTTTCATGGTGGAACATTTCCTTGGTTGAACGTTCTAACAGTTGAGATGTTTCACCCACATTCATAGAAGAATTGCATAACTGATATCAAGTGCATAACTTGGTAATTTTTATCCGAGCACCTCCATTTTAGGTGCCCCCCTTCTTCCTTACGATAAAATCCTATTTTATCACGGTAAACCCCCCTACCCCCCTATGCCTAAGAAACTCCCATGCTCCTGTTAAACCCCGAAACCAGGGGGAGTCTTGTTGGCGTGTATAGCAAGTTCCAAACATAATGCTTCTTATATATACACCACTTTTGTTACCATAC